TGCAGAGATAGATGTGATAGAATCTTGGGAAGAAGGAGGCCTCTCTGACTCTGACTCTGACTCTGACATCTCTTCATCTGCAAAGAATTCTCGACGTGAAAACACAGAGGGCGGATCTTGGAATAGTAAAAAGAATGGCTCTGGAGGGCTCCAAATGAATTGGCTTATTCGAAAAAAGCCTTGTTCTTTGGAAAATCTATTTCGTACCCCGTACTGCATGGTTCCACTCTGCAAGAACTCCGAATCATTCTCATCCTCATCCCCCTTATCTTGTTCTTCGGGATCTTCACCTCGTGCACGGGCCAGCATGATTTGGAAGAGCTCAAAATAATCCAGTTCAGGCTCCTGTTCACGAGGCCACCTGTCCCGAAATGACTTGGCCCAATAGGGAAATTCCAATTCATCGGTCCTTTCGGTAAAATCAAATAGATTGTCATAAGGGTACCATATTCTAGGAGCCCCAATTATGTTATGGAATGAACTCCCCCCCCTCCCGGATAGGAGGGGGGATCCTTCTCCTTCCTCTTCTCCAAACCCCGATTCGCCATCTTCTTCAAACTCCCATTCGCCTTCTTTTTCATAGAGAAATTTCTGATCAATGATAGAACAAGATCCATTTTGCATCATATATAACGGATTCCTTGGTTCGGACCGAAGAAGCAATGTCACTCGATCATTATCAAACTGACTGCAATCTTTTTCTGTCCGTGAGGATCCCACCAGAGCGACTTCTACTTCTAATAGGCCGTTAACTAGATCAGAATCATCCTCAGCGAATTTATAAGAAGCGGCGAGCCCATTTGCATTTGGATCATCGGGTCCGAGTGGAGACCAAATATCTTGAGCGACCGATCCGGCAGAACAACTCAAAAGATAAAGAAGTATCGTTAATCTCTTCATGCTCATTCCAAGTTCGAAGTACCATTTGGACAAATAAGAATCCCCTACCGCACTGAAGTTTGTCTTTAGAAAGATAGATATAGGATCTATGGGGCAATTACTTAGAAGTACATTTTGTGCAACAGCCCTTCCTATCTGATAGAAGATGATCCCATGATCCCTAACCGATCTTACCCGGTATCGAAACTCCCAAAATTGTCTATGAAGAGCTGATCTAATTGTATTAGTGTCTATAATTGATTTCTTCTGTGCAAGACTAATTGATATGGCCTCATTGGTAAGTGCTACAAGATCTCGTGCACAGGGATCCATGGTTATGGACCCGAATCCGTTAGTATGGAACATTTTCTTTTCCAAGTGAAATCCCCTACTATATGAAAGAATGAAAAAGTGCTTTCGCCGTTGTGGAATAAGAGGCCTTCGCATCTTAATGCATGTATTGAATTTATTCGGAGCTATTAGACCGGGATCCACTTTTTTGGGAATATGAGTCGAAGCAATAACAAGAAAATTTCTAGTGGAACCTCTTTCACAATCTCTGTAGAGATAGTTCTCTAATATACCGAGGGATAAGTAATTCGACTCATTCACAGACAGATCATGAATGTTTGGAATCCATATTATGCAATGGGACATTGCTTTTGCGAATTCTAATCGAACTAATTCTAATTGAAAGGTGGTATTAAATGGGACCGTTTCTATTTCCGGCGCCGTATATACAGCTCGCGCTTCCATCATAGTTATCCACAGCTCCATATCAAAACCAAAGTCAGCATCGATATCGCCAATATCATCAAAATCGTCATCATCCGTAGTGTTGCTATCGTCCTCAATCTCATCCAAATCATCCTCTTCAATAAAAATCCGTTTAGGCTCGTCATTCCGGAACTCGTCCGTAAATAACATAATGAAAGGAAAATAGGAGTTTGTCGCTAGGTATTTGACCAAATAGGATCGTCCAAGTCCTTTAGAACCTATCACTAAAATATTCCTAGAAAGGGATAGGGCTGAGCGGAGCGAAAAGGGTCTTGGTCTTGCATGAGATGGGAAATGAGAACTATTAGTCCTACACAAGGTTTGTGAATAAGTGATTGTCTGATAATGAGCAAGGAAGATCCGTCTTTCTGCTAAACAGGATCTATTGAACTCATAATTCATTAGATACTTTTTATGAATGTCAACTAAGTATCGTAAGTAAATTGATCCCGGTTGTTCAATCATTTGATAACCAGAGTCATTTTTTGATAAATGATCACTATGAGTATGAGTCAGACTCAATAGAATTTGATCAATCCCTTTTTTTGTCGTTAAGGTGGAGAAATGAACCATGAATTGTTTTTCTTCCTCATCAGCATCAATCCAATTACTGTTCTCAAACAACCAGGATTCTGTTTTATCATCAATCCAATCAACGTTCATGAGTGACCAAGATTCTATTTTATCAGAAAAAAAATCACCGTTCGCGTTTTTTATTTTTATTATCAATGAATAGATCTCTTTACTTGTACGACTTAGATGTTTCGTATTTCTCGAAAAAGTGATTCGATTGATGGGATTTGGTAGAATACTGAATTGTTCCAGAGCAACTAAAAAGAGATTC